AAGCGCTAGCGCTATAGGGTAGGTTTTGGGGGGGAGAAGCTTGTGAAGAAGCAAGCTTCTCCCCGCCCCGACCGACAGCTGCTGGGTCTCCTCATCTCTTATTAACTTCCCCCGGTCTTCGGCCTGAGCTGTATGAGGCAGAAACTCGTCTCACGTACGGTTCGAAGGCCGAGCCCCACCCCAGCAGTAATGGTGCGGCTTAGGTCAACTAACACAAAGAAGATACAGTTCACTCAACGATTGCCTTTGGGTTCCGAACTCCATATGGGGAAGGAACGTTGTTGTTTGCGGGGTCTCGATCATTTACATGGACCCACTTTTCATTCCATTTGTGGGAATTTGATGATCTATAAACCGTCCTTAACGAACGATCGGCTCATCTTTGAGCATGATGAATCACTTCGTGCCGACCTGTTGTCAATAAACTTTTTGGCCTCATATGAGAATGGAAAACTGGAGCATTTTCTGCATCGGTGGATGAAGAATCGCGAACATCCAAATTTCTGGTTAAGCATGTTCCCAGAAAAAAGATACTTTCGAGAAACAACGAGCACGACTGAAGTGGCTATCCATACAAATCCATTTACGGATCTATATGCTTCGATTGGAACTGGAAGTTCAAGAACAGGCGGCTGGTATACTACCATAATGAAACTGCCTTTTCTTTTTTTTATTCGGATAGGATTTCTGTTGGCTTCGTTGGGAGGCTCGCGTAGTTTGTTACGTCAACTCCAAAAGGAGAAATTGCGTTGGAATTGAGAAAGTTACGTAAAGTTCATAATTGTATAAAAGGAGTCAAAGTAGTGACTGCAGCGCATCGAGGCATTTTGCCCGCATCTTCGCTATGTATACTAGTTCAAGTGATTATCCATTTGAATTATGGCTTGGTCTCAGAGATCCTACATAACCGCTGCTAGGAGTTAGCACGAATCAACTGTGGGGACTTGCCTAAACTGGATTGGATCAATATAATATTCAACATATGGCACTGCCTCAAAGGCCTTACCATACCACTTAGCTCAAGCCAGTCTAAGTGATTGGCTGAATACCGAGAATAGAGTCTCCTCTTGGGGTTTCTCCCGGATGGGGTACTACACTGTAGCGTCGGCTGTTGCTTTGGAATGGAGAACTAATCAATCGAGGAATCGGAATCCTACCTCTTGCGAGTTGACCTCCGTCAGTGACTGTTCACTTTAAAGCGGGAGAAGTCGTAATTAGTTGGTGTACAATTTCAATAAAAACAAAAAAAAACTATTGAATGCGAAGGGGGAAATGGGATATCTTTCAATCAAAGCTATTCCTTTAGCTTGGCGTTTAGCTACTAAGCTATGCGGGTCATCAGCAATAGACTGCATTAGTGAAGGAAATATAGCATCAAAGGGCGCTTATCCTGCTAATCGTGGGTCTTGGTAAGTACCTGACAGACTGAAGGCTTGGAACTTAACTCAATGCTGGGTTGACTGCAGGGAAGCTTTACTTAAGTGGATTCGGCCCTACCTTGGCTACGAACCTATTCTCGCTAAGAGCTAAGAACTAGGCATTTCAAAGCAATTACCTTCTTAGCTTACAGAATCTCTTGAAAAAAGAAAGTCTAGCTACATGCTTAACGCCGGAAATTATGACCTTGGTTGGTGATATTCGACCAAGACGAGGCCTATATCTGAGAGCTTGAACTGGGCTTGGATGAAAGAGTAGCAGAGTCAATTCCTGAAGCTGGTAAAAGGCACTTATACTCCATGATATGGCACTGATTGCAGATGGACATTCAATTGGATCTTTCTCTTTCCTTAATTTCTTTATCTTTCGGGGGCCTTCTTCATCTATGCCCTCAATAGCAATAGTCAGGCTTTTACTTGAGTTGTTGGGAAGTGTGGTGGGGTAAGAGCATCTGTCGATTCCTTCCGGGCTATATAGGGAGTGATTTCCGTTCTTGAGTGAATTCAGATGTCACTCTCTTTTCTTTCAATGGTATCCTTCTTTATCCGAGCAGAAGATCGCCTCCTCTCTTCTTTGGCCTACTGGCCTACTTAAATGAAAGGCCTTGTGCGAGCACAGCAGCTTGACTGAGGCTGGCTTAGTAAAAAAGGGAATAGGATAGGACTTGTTCACCGTAAGTGGGAGATTCTTGGGTGAGTGTTAGCGAAAGGCCTTCCAGACAACTCTTTCAGCTTAGGACAACCTTTACCCTTCTTAACCTATTTAACAGCAATCTATAAGTTGAGTAGAAGAAAGAGGGGTTTTGATGGGTAGGCTTGTTGTGCTTTGGCCCTTCTGCGGGCTTTCATCGAGGAAAGAGCAAGACCAAGTCTTCACATTTGTAGGACTTTCTTTGATGGTTCATGTAGGCTGGGGTCTTTCATTCGGGCCCTATTGGGGCACCCTGTGGGCCAATGCGTATAAGCTTGGGCTTTCTTAACGCGGCTCATTTGTTGACGACTCAGTACATGGATGTCACGAGTCTATTGGCATAGAATATGGAATCTTTTCCACGTAAGCTGGTTGTACAAAGTTTGTTTGTTCATACAGGCAGTGTGATTTGGGGAGATTTTCTTTGCTCCGCAAGGTAGCCAGAGCCAGCCAGTTTTTCATTAAACAGGCATGATAGTTTTCAACTGCAGAAAAGTAGTGCGGAGAACTAGTCAGAATTGTGCCTGCCATGCAATTCGTACTGCATGGCGATATTACTCTACCACTCTATAAATGGAGGCTCGATAAGTGTCTTCACTTCATCAAATTCAAATCAAAGAAATTGAGTACTAGCACGTATAGCATCTTTTTTTCACAGTAGCAGGATCGCTATAACTCACTCCATTGAGTTCGTCGCCTATAACTCCACTTGACGAAGAGAAGGTATTCATTAATAATCATCGAAGGCATACCGATACCGAGAGCCAAGGTAAAAAGTCTCCGGGTTAGAGTCACCCAGAAAGCAAACCGGGAAGGCATAGAGTGCCCGGGTGTTGTGAGGCTACGTCCCGCGATAGGAGTCTGAGTCCTACCGAAGTACTGATTCAGTTGATGACAAATTCTAGCGAAAAGACCTCTGGCTTGAGTGGCGGTCTTGAGGTAAACCTTTATCGTTCTTCCAAAGCTGTTGCCAATGAAGGAGCGGCTTTCTTCATCATAATACTCCATAGGGCAGTGCGGGACCCTTAGCCATGCTGCTACAGTATTGATGCTTGCTGGCTTTGGATCAAAGTCTGGTTCCCATTGTATTGTCGAACTGTCAGGTAGTGGTCATATATGAGCCACGGACCTCCAGTGAGAGCGTATTCATTGTCCTCCTTTCTAGTGAACATGAAAAGAAAGGTATCAGAAGAGTGAATAAGGGATCTATTCGAACGTAGTCGCTTAAGCGAAGCTTTTGGAAGGCAGTAAAGGATATTCCTCAAAGCAGGCCTTACTATCTTACCTAGCTCCCAAGGTGGGAACACTTAACTCATGAAGACGTTGTGCTCGGGCCTCTCTTGGGGGAGTCCCTTCTCTCCTCCACCCCCTTGAACAGGCTTTCCGCGGTACCAAGCTCACTTCATTAAGTCTTTCTTTAATAAATATAGGAGTGTTTATCGCTACTACCAACTACAGCAACTGAAAAAAGGAGCTAACCGACTAACACTAACAGTTATCCGAAAGACGGTTATGCAAGCCGGACTTAACGACAGATCTGTTTTCTAGTTTCTTTATTTTATCTAAAAACCGCTCTTGCTCGACTGGAAGGTATCCTCAAACCCCCGCTATGTGCGCTTAGAAGCTGAACTCCTTTTTGGCGTTCCTCCTACTTTTCCAGTTGCCAGGGCGGGTAAGGTTCGGTTGCGAGCCAAGAAAGAAGATGTGAATGCCTGCCTGCTTGACTGCCCTTTGTGTATTCATTCGTCCCGAAAACGAAAAAGAATATTGGCATGTGTTAAGCATTTCGTTTAGAGAAAGAGGGGTGCCTTCTAGCCCTTTGCCCGTTGAATGAACCTTTTCGTGGTGAATGAATAGTCGTGCTATCCAGGAATGGAATTGATGGTCGAGCCGGATGATAGTCTACCTTGGTTCAAGGCAGATTTTCGTTTGAATGCCTCTATCTATTTTCGCTCTCCTTGCCATTCGAGTAGCTTCACGCCCTCGATGATCGCTTTTTTAACAGATTTTTGATTTCTTTTTTTTGTCTAATTCTTCCCTAGAGAAAGGGCTCTTGTCGCGATTGACTCACTAGTAAGGATACGCACGATTTTGACTTTGACAGAAGGAGCACCTGGTTCAGCACGAACTAAAGGCAGCCGAGTTCTTCCTTTCCTCATGACCAACTGCCTTAATGCGCAACAGCAACAGCTATAGTTGCTATTCTCTTGCCAAATAATCCTTGCCCCTAACGGCAATCTTTCTCATCAGCGGCTAGAGAAGAACATCCTTGCTTACCAGAGCTTCCTAGCTACCTTAACTATAGGAAGAAAACCCTCGTTAGGACGGCAGCCAGAAGGACAGGCCTTTGACTTTCTTACTTCGGATACCGGATACCCATTTCCCTTAACCTTGGACGAAAGCGCCCCGATTGACATCAATTCATGAATCATGAACTGCCTTGAACGTAGCATTTATAGGCTAGGGCCTTGAACTCAGAGATAACAACCCCTAGGATCTGAGGATACCCGAAAACCTAGACCTCAATAAAGACCTGCTTAGACGCCTCTTACCCAGACCCTTTTTTCTTTTAGTAAGGAACTTGCTTTACGACTTAAGGTCTCTGTCTCTGGCAACGGAGACTTGCGCCTAAGGGGTTTGAGAGAGACTTTTCGCGCTGACCCTACTTCCGATACAACCGGAGAGACTTCCTAGATTGACAAGTCAAAATAGGATAAGCAGAAGGACTACCGCAATCAGAAAAAAGAGAAGGCAAGCAAAGCAGAAGTAGTTCGCAACAGCAACTATCGATTAGTCAACAACCGGGACAACAGAAACTGCTGCTAGATTCTTTAAGAAGCGGGAACCAACAAAGCTGCATTGACCAAGAATCAGAACTGGGGGAAGCACGCCGCCAAGGCTTGACTGACGTGGAACTGCTACAATATGGAACCGCCAAAGGTCAAAGCTAGACTGTCCCCGAAAAACGTGGTAAAACGCTCAACTGTCAATTAATTGGAAATATCCGTCTCCGAATAGAAGTGAATTTGAAGCAAAAATCACTGGTTCGAAGAGCTGAGTTGCAAGACTAAGGAAATTGAAACTTTTTAATATCACCGGAGTTGTGAACGAAGGAGGAAGGAGTCTTTGCAGCAAGACTTGAGTCAAGGAAAAAACCGACGTGTAAGAAGAAAGTGGCGTAGACAAGGAATCGGCTTAACTGCATTAGGGGTCTCATTCCTTTCCATATCTTATATCATATAGTTGAGTGGAGCTCCGAGATTATGAGAGTGGATCGGATCCCTTTCTTCAAGAAGAGGCTTTGGCCTTAACTACTTCTCTTTACGACGTAAAGGAAAGACCTCTCTTCTATACTAGTTCCTATGGTATAAATGTGGGAGTACTTTTTTTTATAGGCTAAAAAAGGCTAAGGAAAAAAAGAAGGAGTGCAGGATGTGTCTCCGGACATAGAAAGTAGGCAATCACTTTCCCTTCGTTAGGGGTCTAGGTTTCAGTTGTAGTTTTCTGGTATCGACACAGACAGTGGTAAATCTCTATACGATTGAAGTCAGTGTGCAAGACATAGTCTAGTTTTTACTTTGAGTTCCTCTTTTAATAAATAACTAAGCATTCCACAGTCGGATATCAATAATCACTTACCCCGCCTTAGGAGAGTGAGGGGTGAAAGGACTCAAATAGAGCTTAGACATTAGGCATGAGAATAGGACTATGCATATTCACTCACATCCGTTGATTGCGGTGCGCCATAGACCAAGCTTTAAAGGATGGTAGATGTGAAGGCTAAGTGCACCTGAGCTAGAAGCATTACACCACCATCACCACTCGTGGTTCACGTCTTTCGAAGAACTATCGCTCTGGCGAATTCCAAGTAAGATACGAATGAATCCCAGGGCACAATGGAATGAGAAGGGTTGGAACTATACTGATTGGCAGTAATGCAAAAGATATAAAAAAAGAATGGGTAGAATGCGGATTTGGTGGTACTTGAATTGATACTCATCATGCGAATTGGAGAGCATGCCCCTAAGGGTACTCCCTTATTAGAAGTTATTTAAAGATGTCAACATCCATTTTTGATTCAACAGCGGAAAAACATCAAACAATTCATGCTTACTACAGGTTCTATTTGGCTTGTCGAAATACAGATTAATCAACAGACCTCGATTGTCTACCTATCGCCATGCCTTAACACATCCTAATGTGAAGGTATGACCATCCTAGTGGTTACTAAAATAAAGCTAGATCACAAGGTTCATCTGCAGATATTTTCTAAAGATACAAATATCAAGGAAAATGCGTAGGATGCCCGCTATGGTATTTCCATTCCTGGCGATTAGCCGAGTTGGAAGACCAGAAAAAGCGGAATAGAGGGTTTGGGCATCCATCTTCCTTTCTTTCGAAGAGGCTAATGCCTTGTCGGCGTAGACGGAACGAGGACATTCTGCCCGAGTCCTTCTTGAACAAGAGTTCTACGATAAAATCGAAAAAGGGTTGGATTACCTTAGCAGGAATTCTCTGGTATCCTCCACTGCACGCTTAATGCAGAAAGGGCTGGCTCTCTTTAAAAGGAAGGAGGACTTCAAGTCAGTAATATTCCTCCTCAAAACCCTTTCCCCTTAGCCCCTCCGGAATTCCCTTTTAAGAAGGTGGTCAAGCTACCGTAGATGAACTTAGGGAAGTCAATCTATGGGCGGACCCTAACCCTAGACCAACTTTCTAAGCGCTTCCCTTAAGGGAGACGAAGCACGAAGGTAAAGAGCCCGAATGAGTATAGTGACGTCTTTGCTTGGACATAGTTTGAGATGCCTACAAACTTGCTGGATACGACTCCCTGTAAAATGAGGTCTATTGCCCAGAGAAATTCTTTTTTAAGAAGATTTCTGAGAGGGACTAAAGAAAAGAGGATAGGACTTTTTACAGTCAGTAAAATGCAGTTAGCGAAGCACGCGCTAAGACAGTAAAAGAATAAAAAAGGAACACACCCTTTTCGCTGGCTGATCTAGTTCTATTTAAAAGCTTGGGTGCTTATCTTGGAGCGGGAAGAAAGCGTTCGAACGAGTATACTTACAAAAAGGTTCCGTACTTCTTCCTATCCCTAGAGCTTTTCCGTCGCTTGAATTGAACATTAACCATCTCCTGACTCCTTTTCTTGTCCCCTACAGAGGCTAAGCGGTCGGGTCATGGATCTTGCACTTCACTTGAATAGTGCTTTTTGAAATGGTAAAGAACCAAGCTGACCTACCTCTATCACTAAAGTATACCCTAAGATGTAAAAAATCTTCGGGTACTAAAAAGTATTGAGGTTCCGGCTGAGTTCTTGGCTATTTCCCCCGCCCTACCAGCTTCACCAACAATTACTGTATTTGGCTTCGACCTGTTCTCGATTCAGCTTCCCAGGAAATGCTTCTATTCTTATGCAAGACTGCTTCCTCTGCTCTGATCTTGGCTCAACAAATCCGGCCGTGGAACTTGCTTTCATGAGGTAAGGAGCGGCTACGTCAATGTCCCTGTGGAAGCTAGAACTCTAAGGAAGATTTTTTCTCGGCAGAGAAGAGGGGACAAGCTCTATGCTTAGCCTACCTCGTAATAAGAACCCTCAAAAACAAATAAGGGAAACGGATAACTTTCTTTACGCTAATAGCTAATATAGAGAGGCGCAAAGGACAGATATGCCCATTTTGCAGAAGAAGAAAGTTTCATTGCCTCTATCCATGAATTTGAAATAAGCTAATAAGCTCTTTCTCGATTCGCCGCATTTATATCTCTTACTATCAAAAAGAAGACTAGCTTTCCGGTATCTTCACTAACTCGATTCAAGAGCGACTCCCAGACATATAAAAATATTTCATCTTTCTATCCGATATTAATACATTGAATTCGAGATGCAAATTGAATAGGAATGAACCCATAGAGTGGTGAACAAATTCATAGCTGCCGCTTTCTTTCATTTCATAAGGGAATCCAATTTCCCAACCCAAGTTGATTTTATTTATAACATCTTGCCAGTACGCAAGAAGAACAGAACAGACAAGTACGAGTGTGTGTCGACTTCAGAGACCTAAATGCAGCTTGCCCTAAAGATGACTTCCCATTACCAATAAGCGAACTCATAATTGACGGCAACAGTGCCTTTTGAAGCCATATCATTCATGGACGTTGCTAAGATCCTTCCATTTAGCAGCACCTTAGGATGGCATAGCCTTAAAGTTAAGGGCGAGGTTCAAACGAGGAAAGGCCCACGGTGGATACCTAGGCACCCAGAGACGAGGAAGAGCGTAGGACGAAATGCTTCGGGGAGTTGAAAATAAGCGGAGATCCGTTTCATATTGAATCACAGCCATTTTCCCTCTTTCTTGGGAAGAGAGGATAACACTCCGGGGGAAAAGCCTGAGCCTTTGATGAGCAAGAAGCCAATGTTGTAATTCTTGAGGATGATTCTTTGAAGCAATAGTTCCATAAGAAAGTACATGAGACTCTTTGACTTTCAAGCTCCGAAGAAGGGTGAAACTGACCCCATTTCGTCTCGTTTACCTTCCTTCCTTTTCGACTGGTGGGACGAAGTCGCATTGATTGAATCGGTGAGACTAGTGAGCTATGCACGGAAAAAGCCTAGTGACGTGGTGGGACACATGCTGCTCAAATTGCTCAATAAGTAAAGTAGGCTTTTTACAGCTTCTTCTTTGGTTAATCTATGACATCGTCGGCTTGGCTTGGTCATCTGTCTCTTGATCGTTTGAGTACTTTAGTTCGTGGCGGTGCCCTAGGTAGTGTCCCTGTGTCGGAGTTGTCTCCATGTATGGCCTGTAAACTGGGAAAACTTTTGGCCTTACCTTACTTCCACTTCTTTATGTGTGATAGGCTTCGTCGCAGCCTATGCTGTGATGGAGAGATCGAAAGCATTAGGGTCGTGGCGTGAATGTGCAATTCCCTTTCTTTCGCCGACATCAGGCCTATTATAGCACCAGCTCTTCGTTTTTCTATGCCTCTTTTAGACTAATGATGTTCCCACGGTTCGTCGATTACCTGATTTTCACACTTGCGAGTTCCATATAATAGAAATAGATGCCGAGATCGGATCTTGTTCCATCTGCATCTGCACTCTTTCTTTTTTAAAAGAAAAGAGGGTCATTTTTTCGAATCTATTTTCTATTTTGGAACGAACAACGACCAACGAACACTTTGACTTTACTTTAACTTATTAGATTCAGAAACATTAATTGCACATAATACCTCGACGTAGCGAGGAAATTTCTTTCAATTGAAAGAAAAAAAGTAAGCCCGAAACCAAATGGCATGTGAAAAGCATAAAAAAATCCCACCTTGCGACCTTCATCCGAATAAAGTAAACTCCTGTAATGTCTATATAGCAATAGCAGCATCTCCCTAGCCGATTGATAGTGAAGGGGTTTCCTATTCAAGCTCATTCTAGCGAACTTGCCCACTTCCTTTCCAACTACCTTAGCCTCATCTCGGAAAGGGGGATTGGTTTGATGTGCCTAAAGAGAGGGGTCTCGCCAGCTGCCACGGCCCCTTCTCAAAGGCCCAGCATCCATGTCTAATCTGAGCATTCACGTGAATTAGTAAGAAATCATGGATGGAAAGTCAGAGAATCAATCTTTTGCAGCAGTACATGTAGTAGCATCCTGTCTAGCCTTGATCTAATTCCTACTTAAAGGAGGGGTCTTATTCACAGTATGCGCATTCCCCGTATTCTATGTCCGACTAGATAACCTTAGGCAAGCTTGCAATGAAATCCATGGATACACTTGCCCGGTCTCTCTGGTATAGGCAAGGGCTCCAACCCGCTGGTTTAGCTCGCTCCGCAAGGTCCTGCTGACAAAGACGACAAGTTCTCACCTGAAACCTCTTCCTCCATCTTTGGCCAGTAGTCACCTCGTGCTATAAGGGCCAGTGTCCTCTGTGGGTGACCAGCCGCATGGCACTCTCTTAATGGTCCACTTTCTTAAGAAAAAAGCCTTGAGCACGCCTGATCTGATCTTTATAGAAATAGAATAATTGAAGACAGATAGATCGTAGCTACGAGAAGAGAAGAAAGGTATGCCGCTTGTTCCTTCTACTTTTTACCGAATTTCATTGTTGTTCGGTCGTGGTACTTTGTTATGTGTACCCAGAAAAAGGGGAAAGCTCTGGTTCGAAGACGACGACAGCAGCCGTCAGGCTAAGCGGCGGGCGGCTGAATAACGTCGATAGACTCAGTCAGATTCGAAGTCAAATAGTATAGTTTATGCTAGGTTCGTTAGACAAGTCGATAGGCGCGGGGCCGTTAGGCACAGAAGCGGACCAAGCTTGGTTTTTTGGATGGGTCAACCAAGATGAAGGTGATGAGGCAGAAATGGATTCGAGCTGATTATATGGTGAGAGGATGGCTGTTTGCTACACTGAAAGTTAACATTGCTGAGAGTCTTGTGTATGTTCAGTCTGCACAACAACTTTGGGAAGAGATTGCAGAAAGGTATGGCCAATATAATGCCCCTTTACTGTTTAAACTGAAGAATGACCTTCAACAGAACAACTTGTCTGTTGGTGAGTATTACTGCAAGCTCAAGAGCTTGGCTTGTGGGATGATTGAAGGAATCCCAACATGCAACTGTGGTGCTATGTCTAACTGTTCCTGCAACATCTTGAAGAAAATGGTTGAGATGGACTCATGAAGTTCTTAAAGGGCTTGAACCCTGCCTATGAAGGAAGACTAACCTTCTTTCAATGGATCCACTGTTGCCTGTGAACAAACAAAAAAGAGCTTGTCCAACAAGTTGAAAAGCAGAAAGAAGTGAAGCAAATGCAAACACTGAAGTCAGTGCCTTGGCTGAAAACAAGCAAATCCGGAAAGATTACAAAAGGATGAAACTTGAGAAAGAAGCCAAGAAATGTGAGCATTGTGGCATGAAAGGGCATTTGAAGGAAGAATGTTTCAAGTTGGTGGCCTGAATGGTTTAAGAACACTAAACCCAGGAACAACTGTAGACAAGCAGCAAATGTTACTAGGGGCTACCCAGGAGGCAATCAAGATGACAATCCCCTGCGCATCTACTCTGCTTGACTCTAAAGAGCCTTACTTAAGGAATCTATCAACTTGTGGCTTCGCCCCGGCGTCTATACTAGACTTTCTCGCTCCTCGTCCTTCAAATGTAAACTTCGGTCCTTGTGGTCGGCATAAAAAGAAAGATGATGGTTCTTTTGAGAGGCATAAAGCCCGTCTTGTAGGTGATGGTCAATCTCAGCGCGAAGGAATTGATTGTGATGAAACTTTTAAGTCCGGTCGTGAAACCGGCTACTATACGGGTGGTTTTTAGTATTGCTTTGTCAAAATCATGGCCAATTCATCAATTGGATGTCAAAAATGCTTTCTTACATGGTAACTTGAATGAAACCGTGTATATGTATCAGCCTTTAGGGTTCAAAGATCCGGCCCGCCCTGATCATGTTTGTCTTCTGCGCAAATCATTGTATGGTTTGAAACAGGCACCTCGCCCGGGCTTGGTACCAACGATTTGCAGATTTTGCGGCTGGTTTCTCGCATAGCAAGTCTGATAACTCTCTCTTAATTTACAGCCATGGTACTGACATTGCTTACATTTTGTTATATGTTGACGATATCATTCTTACTGCATCTTCTTCTTCTCTTCGACGTGCTATTATGGCCAAGCTAAGCTCTGAATTTTCAATGAAAGATTTGGCTGAGTGACTTTCTGGGGATTGCTGTATCTAGAAATAAAGCTGGTCTATTCTTGTCTCAGAGAAAGTATGCAGAAGACATTCTATTCTTGATAGGGCAGGCATGACTAACTGCAAGCCCTGCCCCACTCCCGTTGACACCAAGGGCAAGCTAAGTAACAATGCAGGGGTTCCCTACGAGGATCCAACACAGTACCGTCGCCTAGCTGGTGCTCTTCAGTACTTGACATTCACCAGGCCTGATCTTTCTTATGCAGTACAGCAGGTCTGTTTGTTCATGCATGATCCGAAGGTACAACATATGGCTGAAACGCATTCTGCGCTATATTCAAGGTACGATTGACTTCGGAATGCACTTATTTAAATCCTCGATCACTTCACTTCTATCATATACTAATGCTGATTGGGGTGGGTGTCCTGACACTCGTCGTTCCACTTCGGGTTATTGTGTTTTTCTTGGGTTGGTTTCCTGGTCCTCGAAACGCCAACCTACTTTGTCTAAGTCCAGTGCCGAGGCAGAGTATAGAGGTGTTGCAAATGTTGTCTCTGAGTCTTTTTGGATTCGCAATCTATTGCTAGAACTTCGTTGCCCAGTCACGAAAGCAACATTGGTCTATTGTGATAATGTGAGTGCGATATACTTATCTAGTAATCCGGTTCAACATCAGCGCACTAAACACATTGAGTTGTTCGAGAAAAGGTTCAACGCGGAGAAGTGCGTGTCCGTCCCGTTATCAGATCGCATTTGACAAAGCTATTTGATGATTTTCGGGGTGAAAGGGGGTGTGATATAATATGTATTTATGTATAATTAGACTTTCTTTAGTTTTTAAATTCCGTAAATAGCCTTAGGTTTAGGTTAAGGAGATAACAGCTCGGGAAGCAACAAGGGCTACGAGGAGATAGGTGTTTGCTTCTAGCCTAAAAAAAATGTTCTACGGCCAGGTGGTGTGGTCCTTCGAGCTTACAGAACTAGGTATTTCCCTTCGCATATACTAGAGTCGGTCTTCGAACCTATACTGTTATTTACGTTGTTAGCGCTTTTCTGACTGTGGGATTGAAGAGAGACCAAGGAACTAGAGAAGGGCAGCAGAAGCTGGCATTTCCAATAAAGAAAGGACATATTCAGAATGAACGAGCTCCTATTTGTGGTGTACAATCCTGAGTCTTAGTATTGGTTTTATTGCAACCTTCTATCAGTACCCTTCCAAAAAGAAGACTCTTAAGAATATCTTCTTTATGAGTACCCTCTATATAAGAGTATATACCTGTAAATATCTTAACCTTCCATGAGATATACTGCGATATAGCAATCAAGCATGAATACATACTGTGTAGGCCCGGCATAGCTAAGTGGTAGTTTCATTCTATATCAGAATGAATCAACTACCCACTATTATATAGTTTTTAGGATTCAGTAGTACCACTGACATATATAAGACTAGAGAACTGACTTTACTTTGGTCTATAAGGTGCATAAGAAGCTTAAGGAGTGAAAAGCAAGGAAGAAAGCCGGTGTGCGCTCCTTAAATGGTTGAAGGGTGGGGCTCCCCTTCTATCCAATTTAGAATATTTGGCATGCTTTCATATTTAGCAATCACTAGTTTGCCCTGCCTCACGATTACGTGTTGATCAAACTCTCTATTGCTCCCCAGAGGCCTTCCAAATGCGTTAAATCTAGCTTTTGGCTCCCAGATTAGGGTCTATAACCTATAGAGCGTGTCAAACTCACATTTTGAAAAGCGGATCTTGATCGTAGAACCAGGATTTAGAACTAAGCCAAGCTCTACTTTCGCGGGCGACTCTCGTGACTTCCTTTCCTACTATGTCTAGGGCAAGCCTATGAAAGCTCGGAATTTCATTCGACTTCGTTCAACCTTCCCCCTTTGGCCGGGCTTATACCTCCCAGACTAATGCTCGATATTCCATTCTTCTTATTATGAGAAATTTTGGTCGTCCTCAGTGACTTATTATCAAGGTTTTTAATGCAATCGTCCATTGGAACAAGTCTAAACCTAAACTCTACTCTAGAAAGCAGTGCCTCAAGAATGACTACGTCATTTGGTCTAGTTTAGTGATAGCCTTAGTTGGCTCGCTCTGGCTCTCCGGCGATGAAGCAAAGAAAGATGTAATATAGTTAGTAGGGATTCAGACCTCTCTGAGACTAAGAGGGGTAGATGAGCTCTAAGCCTTCTAAGATGAATCCCAAAAGCAATCGTCACTGCTTTCGGCATATTATAGTATAGAAAGTATGCTACTCTACGATAGAGGCAAAAACCCTATGCCGGTGTGAGAATGGAGATCTTCGTCCTATCATCCTTAGTTTGTGACGTGAGCTCCTCAGTTCGTGAGTTCTCGCTCGAGCGGTGAAGAAGCTGAGCTACTATCCTTTATCCTATCAACAAGGCAAAGCGGACTAATCGACTATCTCCCAACATATAAGGGCCCAGCAAGCAGCATAATTCTGTTCCGAGGCTACTTCCAGCAACAGTAGTATATGGTTCAAAACGCCCTGTCCCATTCCGTTGTTGGTCAACAACCAACTACCCACCTATACATACTTTAACCACCAAATCTAGAGGCTTGACGGAGTGAAGCTGTCTGGAGAGAATCACTTAAAATCAAACATTCTTATGCCTAAACTGGGTCAATTGACTTATTTCACACAATTCTTCTGGTTATGCCTCTTCTTCTTTACTTTCTATATTCTAATATGCCTTGTTCGTTTTGTTTTCCAGCCTTCAAGAAACTTGATGGCCCAGCCACCTCTCTTCTTTATTCTTCTCACAGTCATGGGGCTGGGTTGGCTGGTTTGGGAAATAAAGCTCTTCCGCTTTATAGTGCGATTTCTGATAACAGGTATCAAGGCGTGCCCTGACAAAAATGATATAGTGGCAAGGCTGAGATGGTACAGAAGAAGTCTGCTTGCCACGGGCAGACTCTATTGTCTAATGCGTCAGCATGATAAAGAGAAAAAGCCCTAAGGCATGGAAGAATAACTACTTCCAAAAGCAGTCTTTTGCTGTTAGTAAGGCGAATTTTATAAAAGAAAAGATTTTCATTTATCTTTTGAATTACTCATATATATCCTATGAATTTGATTTCGCATTGGAAACTATTCTAGGAGAAGTTCGAATCCGTTTCGTTCGGATATTGATCGGTCTTGGTTTGACATGG